TCCGTCAGGCTAGCTATATGCTGTGTAGTATCAACTATTTCCACAGAAGGTGGTGGGATGATATCTTGAGCAGTTACGTATCTAGGACCCCTGACGCAAATGGATGCGTCACGAGTTCCATACAGATGACTTCTCAATACAATTTCTTTCAAATTCATTAAAATTGCATGTACTGATTCTTCAATACCGACTATCGTAGAATATTCATGTGGTACCTTTTCAGATTTTGCACGTGTAATACATGTTCCTTCTATTTCTCCAAGTAAAGCCCTTCGCATTGCGATACCTATCGTATCTGCTTGGCCTTTCATAAGCGGGGCCAAAATGAAACGGCCATAATAAAGACGCTTACTGTCTGTTCTTGATTCAACACACTTCCACTGTAGTGTCCGAGTGGATACTGCTACTTCCTCTCGAACCATAATAATATTATTCTTTTTTCAGATCATTGAATCATTTATTTCTCTTGAAATCCGTTCAATTCTTATTTCTACACACGTCTTTTTTTAGGAGGTCTACATCCATTATGTGGCATAGGGGTTACGTCACGTACGAAACTTAATAGTATACCACTTCTACGAATAGCTCGTAATGCTGCATCTCTTCCGAGACCAGGACCCTTTATCATGACTTCTGCTCGTTGCATACCCTGATCCACTACTGTACGAATAGCATTTCCTGCTGCGGTTTGAGCAGCAAATGGTGTCCCTCTTCTTGTGCCTCTGAATCCACAAGTACCAGCGGAGGACCAAGAAACCACCTGACCTAGTACATCTGTAACAGTCACAATGGTATTGTTGAAACTCGCTTGAACATGAATAACTCCTTTTGGTATTCTACGCCCACTCTTACGTGAACCAATACGCCCATTCCTACGTGAACCAATTCTTGGTATAGGTTTTGTCATATTTTATCATCTCATAAATATGAGTCAGAGATATACGGATATATCCATTTCATATCAAAACAGATCCTTTATTTGTCCATCGGGTCCTTTAGAAAATCCCTTTTTCTTTTTAGAAAGATTACCCTTGTCTCTGTTTATGTCTCGGATTGAAACAAATTACTATAATTCGTCCCCGCCTACGGATCAGTCGACATTTTTCACAAATTTTACGAACAGAGGCCCTTATTTTCATATTTGTTATTCCTTACCTTAATTCCGAATCTACTCCTTGGAAGAAAATAAGTCTCTTGAAATTTTGAACCTCAATTGTATTCCCACGAAAGGAATGTTTAAAAATCCACCTACACCTAATCGTTTGAATCTTTGTTGCGAAGTCTATAAATTATACGTCCCCTGGTTGAATCATAACGACTTACTTCGATTTTTACTCTATCTCCTGGTAGTATCCGTATAAAACTTCGTCGGATCCTCCCCGAAACATAACCTAGAATCAGATCTTCATTATCTAAACGAACCCGGAACATACCATTGGGAAGTGATTCAGTAATTAAACCTTCATGAATCAATTTTTGTTCTTTCATTCCAGGTAACCCCCTTGAAGTATCAACTAATGGAGGAGGAGTGATATTAAACAACCCGTCTTTCCTCTCCTTTTTCACAAATAGGAAGTTACGGATCAACTTCGGATACCAGAAGGATCACCATATATAACACAAAACTTCTCCTCCAATTCCTTCTAGTCGAGCTTCTCGATCTGTCATTATACCTCTAGAAGTAGAAAGAATTACAATCCCCATTCCACCTAAAATCCTAGGAATTCGTTGATAGTTGGAATAGATTCGTAGACCGGGTCGGCTGATACGCTTTAAAATATTTCTATATGTTCCTTTCCTATTTCTTCTATGTCGCAGGGTTGAAACCAAGAAATATTTGTTGTTTTCCCGATGTTTCCTAACGTTTTCAATAAAACCTTCTCGTAGAAGTATTTTAACAACGCTTTCGGTCATATTAGTAGATGCTATTCGAACTGTTCCTTTTTTATCCATGTCGGCATTTCTTATAGAAGTTAATATATCGGCAATAGTGTCCCTACCCATGACGAACTATAATTATTGGTGCCTCCTAATTTTGATATAATCAACATGTTACGTTTTTTTTTATGTGAATTTTTGATTCTTTATTTATGAATTATTAAAAGTATATGCGTGAAACAAAATCTACTAATTGATCCATTTCAGATACCCTACTATATCATGGTCTCATCTACTAGTATTTATAATACCTCAGGAGCTAATGAGACTATTTTAGTGAAATTCAACTGTCTCAATTCTCGAGCGATCGCTCCAAAAACCCGAGTTCCTTTTGGATTTCCTTCTTGATCAATGACAACTGCTGCATTGTCATCATATCGTATTATCATACCGTTGTCACGTCTGAGTTCTTTACATGTACGTACAATTACGGCTCTGATCACTTCTGATCTTTCGAGAGGCATATTGGGCACTGCTTCTTTTATTACAGCAACAATAACGTCACCAATATGAGCATATCGGTGATTACTAGCTCCTATGATTCGAATACACATCAATTCTCGAGCCCCGCTGTTGTCCGCTACATTCAAATGGGTCTGAGGTTGAATCATATCATTTTTTTTTTTAATCTGTTTTTTCAATGCAAAGGTCGAAGGAAAAAAGAAAGAAATATTGTCTGTCCAGAAATAAAGAAATCCGCGATTGTTTTTTTCATCATAAATACCCCTTCGGTTCCACATCCCTATCCTGAAATAATGAATTGCGTTCGTATAGGCATTTTGCACGCAGCTATTTTAATAGCTGCTCTGGCTACAGTTTCCGATACTCCGCCCATTTCATAAAGTATTCGACCCGGCTTAACAACAGATACCCAATATTCGGGAGATCCCTTCCCCGAACCCATACGGGTTTCCGTAGGTCTTACTGTAACGGGTTTGTCGGGAAATATACGGACCCATATTTTTCCACCACGGCGCGCATATCGTGTCATTGCTCGTCGCCCTGCTTCTATTTGTCTAGATGTGATCCAAGCGGGTTCAAGTGCCTGAAGAGCATATCTACCGAAACAAATATGATTGCCTCGATAAGATATTCCCTTCATTCTTCCTCTATGTTGTTTACGGAATCTGGTTCTTTTGGGGTTATAGTTGATGGTTGTTTCTCAACCTCATCTCTACTACAGAACCGGACATGAGAGTTTCTTCTCATCCAGCTCCTCGCGAATGAAACGATTCAATAATATTACAGATACACATGTATTTATTGAATAATACACTAAATCATGGGATTTATTGATATTGAATCTGTCACGTAGGAATCTGTATATCTTGTATATATAGCTAGACGTATATTTCTATATATAGAAGATAATGCCTTTGCTTTATTTTTATAACGAATCCTTGACCTTTACCGAATCGGCCAAAATTTTGCAATTCAATAAGGGTTTCGCGGGCGAATATTTACTCTTTCAATATTTGTTTCATTCGTAGGGTCAACCCATGGCCTCTCAGAATAAATCAATTGGTTCCTGGTTGGTTCCGCCATCCCACCCAATGAATCATTAGGATTCGTTTTCAATAGAATCTTCTGCAGTCACAGGTTCCGTCGTTCCCATAGCTTCTCCATTAATGGCTAGGCCTGAACTCTGCAATGGAGCTCCTCAATTCAAGTTCGTTCCCAAGTCAATCTCCTCAGTCTCTATTGACTCGAGGCTCTTTATTATTGGTATTTTTCCTATGAACCGTATTCATCTAATTATGGACGAATCAGTATTGATGCTTTATCACACTGCCTTTTATGAGATGATTCATAATAGACCATACATATTGGAATCATATACCATTGATATTCTCCTTCTCTCTTTCTCTCGTCCTTCCATTTACCCACATCCCTCTATTTTCGCTTCACAATCCATAATCAGATTGATTTTTCCTTTATGGAAAAAAGATTTCAGTTGCTACAACTATATGATTGACACATCATATAGTGACTGGTTCCTTGGATCTCGATAATACGAAGCAATGAGCTGGTTCTAAGTTCTATAGTTATTAGTTAGGGGCCAGTCCTTTTTTTTTGAATCCCAACTCTAAAGAAAAACCAACGAGTCACACACTAAGCATAGCAATTCTACCAAATGATCAATCCAATTTTTATTCAACCCTATAGAATTAGAATTGCTCATTTTTCATTGAAGGGAAAAAGAATAGTTTGTCGTTTTTTGTTCTATCACTGGATAGAATGGCAAGGAAAGGCCCATTATTGCTCGTCTACAAATATCCAAATTTTGATGCCTAATACCCCATAGATAGTTCGAACTGTATGGGAACAATGATCAATTTTAGCTCGAATGGTTTGTAGGGGAACCCTACCTTCTCTGATCCATTCGACACGTGCAATTTCTTTTCCGTCGATACGTCCTGCAATTTGTACTTGAATTCCTTTTGTATCCGCTTGTTCAGCTAATTCAATAGCTTTTTTCATTGCCTTTCGAAAGGAAACTCTATTCTTTAATTGTAGAGCTATATATTCTGCAAGAATATTAGGTTGTCCATAAGGTTTTGCAACTCTTGTGATAGCAATGTTAAGTCTCCGGTTCACAGAATGAAATCCTTTTTGTACATTGATCTGTAATTCTTCGATTCCTCGTGTTCGACCCTCTATTAACAAATTTGGAAATCCAATATAGATTATGACCTGGATCAGATCGATTTTTTTTTGAATCTCTATATGTGCAATTCCTTCGAAACCCGAGGATATTCTCCTATTTTTTTGTACATAATTCTTGATACAATCTCGTATTTTTTCATCTTCCTGGAGACCTATGGAATAATTTTTTGGTTGCGCGAACCAAAGGGATCTATGCTTTTGGTTTTCCCCACCAAGTCGGAAACCAAGGGGATTTATTTTTTTGCCCATATTTTTCTTCTCTCTCTTTCTCTTTTTTTTCTCTCTCTTTCTCCAAATATCTCTCTATTATAGGATCTTTCCATTGATCCTTTGTTTCTAAATATATATCCTGATCCGTTTTCTTTTTAGAGCTATCCCTCACTACAATAATTATA